ATTCAATGCTAGGTATAATGAGTCTAAGGACTAAAAAAAATTTTCATCGTATGAACTTTAAGGTGTATGAAGTTTCATATTTGATTCTTTAAGCTTTAAGCCAAGCGATAGAGACTACATTTAACTTAGGTTGATCTATGACAAAGAGCAGACCCACGTTAAGAGAATTCTTCTTTGCAACACTTTTGTAGTGTGTAGTGCTTCGGTCAGAACATAAGGACCCATTCCCTTAACTGTCAAGAAAAAAATATGGCGAACTGGCGGATATAAATCTCAGATAATGAAAGAGTCCAATGCAAAAATAAATACGTGTTGGGTTTTTGAAATTGTTTGAATCATTTTGATAATAATAAGTTTGATCTGTTTATGGTCTACGGTTCGAGTTCGTATAGCCCAAATCCTAATAACTATATTAACTATATATGAAATATGAACTATAAAAGGAAAATAGAATTTAAATACAAGTATCGTTTTTTTCCTCATTCTTGTTTTTTGTTTGTAACTCGACAGTTGGTTCATAAAAAAATTCCCGCTCACGTGGATCGTTCCGAACAAAACATAAAAAAGCAATACAATTCGAATTCTAAATTCGAGATGAATTACGATTATAAAATTTATATTATATATATTATAAGAATGTATCATAATCTAGACTATATAATGAAATGAAAATGAATATGTATGTTGATCCATATCAATTAATTTGATCAATGAATTTGTAGCATAGATACTCATACAAATTTACCCTGTGCCAGGAACCAGATTTGAACTGGTGACACGAGGATTTTCAATCCTCTGCTCTACCAACTGAGCTATCCCAACCATTATTGATGCTACGTTCTTATTTTACTAGAAGGCTTGGGTCTATGTCAATTAAAAAAATAAAAAAGTATTACTTGTAAAGTTTTCTTTTTAAAAATACACAAAATTTAAAATAAGGATTTCTTGCCTAAATATGAAAAATGAAAAAGATTTTTAATCGCTAACGAAAAGGGATAAATAAGAGAAAAATTGGGGGGTCAAGTGGGCTTTTTTGGGGATAGAGGGACTTGAACCCTCATGATTTAAAAAGTCGACGGATTTTCCTCTTAACTATAAATTTCATTGTTGTAGGTATTGACATGTAGAATGGGACTCTATCTTTATTCTCGTCTACCGGCGAAAGACAACCAACTCCATTTGTATTGTATGTATTTGTTAGAACAGCTTCCGTTGAGTCTCTGCACCTATCCTTTTTTTATTTGCTTTCCCTACTCGTTTTCGGGAAACGGGATTTGGCTCAGGATTGCCTATTTTTATTAATTCCACGGTTTCCCTGAATTTGAAAGTTATCACTTAGTGGGTTTCCATACTAAGGCTCAATCCAATTAAGTCCGTAGCGTCTACCAATTTCGCCATATCCCCCCTTTGCTTTTAGATAAGATTAGGATCTCATTGTTATGTTGTTCCCTTATTTTATTTAATTTATGCCGGAACCGTTCCATTCATTCTAAATACCGATTGATTCCTATGTAGAAAAGTTTTTTCGCATACTTCTATTTGTATTTGATATTTCTTGCCTCTCTTCTTTCATCTGTATTGTGGGGCTCCTATTTTGTCTAATACGAAATGATTCTACCATTTCTGTATTCGCAATTCAATATAGATGGATATACCACAGATTTATTTTAGTTGCCGCTTTTCCTTTCATTTTAACATGCAATTTGAAATACTCGAACGCTCAATTCTTTTTTGTCTTAGCTTCCCTTTACGAATTTTAATATCTCATTATGCCATAATTGCATCTTTTCTTTAGAACAGCCACTCTAGAATTAAAAAGGAAAATATAATATTTATAAAATTTGAGAATCGAATTGTTATAACTATTCCTTAATAAATATTCATTTAATTAGATAGATAATATCTATGTATAATGCATATAATACAGAATAAGTTTCTACGTTAGTTTATTGAATTCCTATGCATGTAAAATTTATATTATGTGGGGCCCGCTTAGCTCAGAGGTTAGAGCACCACATTTGTAATGCGATGGTCATCGGTTCGATTCCGATAGCTGGCTTTTTCCATTTGTTCTTTTTAGATGATTGAGCGTGTATTTTTGAAATCAAATACTGTTGAAAGGGTTTCTCCACCCCCCTTCCAAAGCCCACCGCTCCCTTATTTTGTAATAATTTCCCACCATAGAATATAGAATAAAGACGGAAACTCTGCAGAACAAAGGATACCTTTTTCTGTATAATTTATATTATTAAATATAATATATATAATATATAAAAAAGTTAAGATAGGTCCCGGAGATTGGTATCTCATTATTGTACTTCAGTAGATTTTACTTAATTTATCATTTAGTTCAGTTTTAATTTATCTTTTTTATGTAATAAATAAAAAAAAAAAGGAGTCTTTACTTTATGTCACGTTACCGAGGGCCCCGCTTTAAAAAAATACGCCGTCTGGGCACTTTACCGGGATTAACTAATAAAAAGCCTAGAGTTGGAAGTAATCTTCTAAACCAATCACGTTCTGAGAAAAGATCTCAGTATCGTATTCGTTTAGAAGAAAAACAAAAATTGCGGTTTCATTATGGTCTTACAGAACGACAATTAATTAAATACGTTCAGATCGCCGGAAAGGCCAAAGGGTCAACGGGTCGGGTTTTACTACAATTACTTGAAATGCGTTTGGATAACATCCTTTTTCGATTGGGTATGGCTTCGACTATCTCTGGAGCCCGCCAATTAGTTAACCATAGACATATATTAATTAATAACCATATAGTAGATATCCCAAGTTATCGCTGCAAACCTCGAGATATTATCACGGCGAAAAATGAACAAAAATCCAAACCTTTGGTTCAAAATTATGTTGATTCATCCTCCCTGGAGGAATTGCCAAAACATTTGACTCTTCACCCACTTCAATATAAAGGATTCGTCAATCAAATAATAGATAGTAAATCGGTCGGTTTGCAAATAAATGAATTACTAGTCGTAGAATATTATTCCCGTCAGGCTTAAATCAGACTTAAAACAAACTAAAAAAGTCGTATTTTTATCCAATTCATGATAGATGAATTGACAGGTGTCTTTTCATTTCCTGTCCGCGCTTTCATTTACGTATCACGTAAATGGATGAATAGAGAATCTATATCAAAGAAGTCTAACTGTTGGAATGGTGATTGTTATTTGATTTTATATTTATACATTTCAGTCGGTGAATTTGGCGAAGTGTGGAAAGAGAGGGATTCGAACCCTCGGTAAACAAAAGCCTACATAACAGTTCCAATGCTACGCCTTGAACCACTCGGCCATCTCTCCTACGTAATGATTATGACCCTAAAACGTAGTGAATAGCGAGCAAGTCGTTTTAGATGGAAAATTTTTTTATTGTAAAAACTGTAATGTAATATGTTAATGTAATTGTGGTAATATGATTGATATATAATTGATAATATATGATAATATATATAAATAATAAATATTGGAATATTGGGTTGTTTTTTATATTTGTTTGCGAAAACCCGGTCCCCGTCCTTTAAGGAATCAACTCAACTAATTAATAGATCCATATTTTTTATAGTTAATGGTTTAGATCATGATTCCATTTAAATTATAATTTTAGACTATGATTCTAAAGGATAATTATTCGATTATTTTTAACTTTTGGATCATTCATATCTTTTTCTTTGGGTCATAATTTAATTCAAATTTACCGCATTTGTAGTAAAAATTCCTTTGAATCTTCAACTTCGATGAAATCGGAATAGTTCCGTCTACATTTACATTTGTATTTGGATAAAATCTAATCGTATTCAAATATATTAATTCCTGTCAAAAAAAAAAAGAAGAATTTCCAAAGGTTCATCTCTTGTTTATGAGTCTGTTTTTATGGTATTTTGTAATGTACAATTCCTTTGTTTGTGGGACCCTTCTTCTTTCTCACAAGAGACAATGAAAAGAATTACAGAGTGGAATTATGTCTAGATCGCGTATAAATAGAAATTTTATTGATAAGACCTTTTCAATTGTAGCAAATATCTTATTACGAATAATTCCGACAACTTCAGGAGAAAGGGAAGCATTTACCTATTACAGAGATGGTGCGATTTTATTATTTTTTTTTTATACGACTCTCAGCCTTACGAGAAAGACACACGCGCCAGGATAGAAAGAAAAATATTATTGAAAAAAATCCGCGCTTGTTGAAGGTGAAGTTTAGAAATCGCACAACCCCTTCTGTCGTGTATCTCCGATTAATGCAGCCTCAGATGCTTCAATTGTCGATTCTAGTATTGAGCGAAAGGTTACACCTATTTGATTTGAAGAAGGTTCTGTATTACAGGTCAATTCTATTCCAATATTACCAATAGGCGGTCATAAGGGAAGAAGCACTACACCTAGGAATCAACAACACGAACACTTTGTTAGAAATTTTCTTTAATAACAGGATCCGGATTAACAAGAATGGTTGGGACAACAAATATCCATCTCATTCGTACTTTTGGTACCTGTATAACCATCGAAGACTGTTGAAGTGACTAATTCCGCGAAATTAGGAGGCGTTGAGGACAAAGAAATTGTTGGTATTATCCTTTCATTTCTATTTAGATCTAGTATTAATTTAATATATTAATACGCTTAATGTTAAAAAAAGGCCCCCTGCAGGAAGGTTGGCTAGAAATTTATTGTAAAAACATTAGCCCCGCTCAGTTTATAATGATAATATTTTATTTGATTCTCTGTATTATTTCTCATTATGCACATAAAGGAGGAGCCGTATGAGATAAAAATCTCACGTACGGTTCTGGAACGGATATTTTTGGAATCGAATAATAACGGCCGTAACGGATGTCAGCGCAATCCGAAGGAAATTATGCGGAAGCTTTACAAAATTATTATGAAGCTATGCGACTAGAAATCGATCCCTATGATCGAAGTTATATACTCTATAACATAGGCCTTATCCACACAAGTAATGGGGAACATACGAAAGCTTTGGAATAT